TAGCGTAGCTTAACACAAAGCATAGCACTGAAAATGCTAAGATGGGTCCTAAAAAACCCCGCACGCACAAAGGTATGGTCCCAACCTTTCTATCAGCCTTAACCTAACTTACACATGCAAGTCTCCGCACCCCTGTGAGTACGCCCTCAATCCCCTAACTCGGGGATAAGGAACAGGTATCAGGTACAAGCATCTTAGCCCAAGACGCCTAGCCAAGCCACACCCCCAAGGGAACCCAGCAGTGATAGATATTAAGCCATGGGTGAAAACCCGACTTAGTTAAGGTTAAGAGGGCCGGTAAAATTCGTGCCAGCAACCGCGGTTAGACGAATAACCCTAGTTGATAGCGCTACGGCGTAAAGGGTGGTTAAGGGGAATAATAATAAAGTTAAATGGCCCTTCGGCTGTTATACGCTTCTAGGAGCCCGAGACACAAACACGAAAGTTACTTTAATAAAAATACCTGACTCCACGAAAGCTGAGAAACAAACTGGGATTAGATACCCCACTATGCTCAGCCGTAAACAAAGACATATTTATACAACAATGTCCGCCAGGGTACTACGAGCACCAGCTTGAAACCCAAAGGACCTGACGGTGCCTTAGACCCCCCTAGAGGAGCCTGTTCTAGAACCGATAATCCCCGTTAAACCTTACCATTTCTGGCCAACCCAGCCTATATACCACCGTCACCAGCTTACCCTGTGAGGGAGTAAGAGTAAGCAAAAGGAGCACCGCTCAAAATGTCAGGTCGAGGTGTAGCGAACGAAGTGGGAAGAAATGGGCTACATTTTCTATAACAGAATATTACGAATATGCAATATGAAATTATTGCTTAAAGGAGGATTTAGTAGTAAAAAGGAAGCAGAGTGTCCTTTTGAATCCGGCTCTGAGGCGCGTACACACCGCCCGTCACTCTCCCCTGTCATAATGCGTAACAGACCTACTTAACACACAAGCATAGACAAGGGGAGGCAAGTCGTAACAAGGTAAGTGTACCGGAAGGTGCACTTGGATAAACTCAGAGTGTAGCTAAGCAGCCCAGCGCCCCTCTTACACCGTGAAGATATCCGTGCAAATCGGATCACTCTGAGCCAAACAACTAGCCTAAACATCAACATAATTTCACAACATAAATAAAATAGATTTAACCCCAAATCAATTAATTAAACCATTCTCTACCTTAGTCTGGGAGACAGAAAAGGACCTATCAAAGCAATAGAAAAAGTACCGCAAGGGAACGTTGAAAGAGAAATGAAATAACTCATATAAGCCATAAAAATCAAAGACTAAATCTTGTACCTTTTGCATCATGATTTAGCAAGTCCACTCAAGCAAAGAGACCTCTAGTTTGAAACCCCGAAACCAAGTGAGCTACCCCGAGACAGCCTATAATAGGGCTAACCCGTCTCTGTGGCAAAAGAGTGGAAAGAGCTCCGGGTAGAAGTGACAGACCTATCGAACTTGGTAATAGCTGGTTGCCTAAGAAATGAATATAAGTTCAGCCTCGTTTACCCCAAATCAAAACCGCACAAACAAGACAAATGGGAAAAACACGAGAGTTAATTTAAGGGGGTACAGCCCCTTAAACAAAGGATACAACCTTAACAGAAGAATAAAGATTATAATTACCAAAACACAATGTCCCAGTGGGCCCAAAAGCAGCCACCTAAATAGAAAGCGTTAAAGCTCAGACAAACAAAAGTTTATTATAACAATAAAAAATCTAATTTCCCTAAAAATACTAGGCTATTCCATACACCTATGGAAGAAATCATGCTAAAATGAGTAACAAGAAGAACCTAATCTTCTCCAAGCACAAGTGTAAGTCAGATCGGATTAACCACTGACAATTAACGAACCCAAACAAAGAGGGCAATATGAACAACACACTAATCAGGAAAACCTCATAACCCAAAATCGTTATTCCTACACCGGAGTGCATTAAAGGAAAGACTAAAAGAGAAAGGAAGGAACTCGGCAAACCCAAGCCTCGCCTGTTTACCAAAAACATCGCCTCTTGCAATATCTAAGTATAAGAGGTCCAGCCTGCCCAGTGACTACATGTTCAACGGCCGCGGTATTTTAACCGTGCAAAGGTAGCGCAATCACTAGTCCCTTAAATAAGGACCTGTATGAATGGTTAGACGAGGGCTTAACTGTCTCCCTTCTCCTGTCAGTGAAATTGATCTATCCGTGCAGAAGCGGGTGTAATAATACAAGACGAGAAGACCCTTTGGAGCTTAAGGTACAAGACTCATACATGTTAAACAAACCCCACAAAATTTTAGAACCTAATGATAAATGAAACTTTACCTTCGGTTGGGGCGACCACGGAGAAAAAAATAACCTCCGAGTGGATTGAATAATATCATAAACCAAGACAAACACCTCTAAGTAACAGAACATCTGACCAAGAATGATCCGGCCACAAAACCGATCAACGAACCAAGTTACCCAAGGGATAACAGCGCAATCCTCTTCCAGAGTTCATAGCGACAAGTCGCTTTTTGACCTCGATGTCGGCTCAGGACTTCCTAATTGTGAAGCAGCAATTAAGCGTTGGATTGTTCACCCATTAAAGTGGAACGTGAGCTGAGTTTAGACCGGAGCAATCCAGGTCAGTTTCTATCTGTAATGCTACTTTTCCTAGTACGAAAGGATCGGAAAAAGGGGGCCAACCCTACAAGTGCGCCCCACCTCAAATTAATGAGTTTAAATAAATTAAACAATGGGAAAGCATAAACAATCCCTAAAAAAGGGGTTGTTAGGGTGGCAGAGCCTGGTAATTGCAAAAGGCCTAAGCCCTTTAAGCAGAGGTTCAAATCCTCTCCCTAACTTATGCTCAATACCTTAATAAACCACCTAATTAACCCCTTAACCTATATCGTATTTGTCCTATTAGCAGTAGCCTTCTTAACCCTTATTGAACGAAAAGTATTAGGATACATACAACTACGAAAAGGACCCAATGTGGTAGGACCCTACGGCACAATCCAGCCAATTGCCGATGGTATTAAATTATTTATTAAAGAACCAATTCGCCCATCCTCATCATCACCACTACTTTTCTTAATTACACCCATTCTTGCATTAACTTTAGCAATAATATTATGAGCACCTATACCCCTACCACACTCACTAACAAACCTAAACTTGGGTATATTATTCATCTTAGCTTTATCAAGCCTAGCAGTATACTCAATCCTAGGATCAGGATGAGCATCAAATTCAAAATACGCATTAGTTGGAGCCCTACGGGCCGTAGCCCAAACAATCTCATATGAAGTAAGCCTAGGATTAATTGTACTATCTATTATAATCTTCTCAGGGGGATACTCTCTTCAAACTCTAAGCATAACACAAGAAAAAATCTGATTACTAATCCCAGCCTGACCACTAGCCACAATATGATATATTTCAACCCTAGCAGAAACCAACCGAGCACCCTTCGACTTAACCGAAGGAGAATCGGAATTAGTATCAGGATTTAATGTAGAATACGCAGGAGGGCCATTCGCACTATTCTTCCTAGCCGAATATGCCAACATCCTACTAATAAATACTTTATCAGCAGTCCTATTTCTAGGAACATCTTACATGCCAGACATTCCCGAACTATCAACCATCCTCATTATAACCAAAACCGCATTATTGGCCACAATATTTTTATGAGTACGAGCATCCTACCCACGATTCCGATATGACCGACTCATACACCTAATCTGAAAAAACTTTCTCCCAATTACACTAGCCTTTGTTCTATGACACACAGCCCTACCAATCGCACTAGCAAGCCTACCCCCACAACTATAACCTAAGAACTGTGCCCGAATGCTTAGGGGTCACTTTGATAGAGTGAACCACAGGGGTTAAATCCCCCTCAGTTCTTAGAAAGAAAGGACTCGAACCTATGCTAAAGAGATCAAAACTCTTAGTGCTTCCTCTACACCACCTTCTAAGATAGTGTCAGCTAAATAAGCTTTTGGGCCCATACCCCGAAAATGATGGTGAAACCCCCTCCTCTATCAATGAACCCTTATGTACTAGTAATTCTACTATACAGCCTAGGACTAGGCACCACCCTAACATTTGCCAGTTCACACTGATTACTAGCTTGAATAGGATTAGAAATCAACACCCTAGCAATCACCCCCCTAATAGCCCAACAACACCACCCGCGCGCAGTAGAAGCAACCACAAAATATTTCCTCATTCAAGCCACCGCAGCAGCAATAATTTTATTCGCAAGCACAACTAACGCCTGACTTACAGGAGAATGAAGCATTAATAATATATCTAACCCAGTCACCAGCATAATAGTCATATCTGCACTAGCACTAAAAATCGGACTGGCACCAGCACATTTCTGACTCCCAGAAGTCCTACAAGGACTAAACCTATCAACAGGCCTAATCTTATCTACGTGGCAAAAACTAGCCCCATTCGCCCTAATCATCCAAATAGCCCAAAACACTAACCCAACCCTACTCACACTATTAGGAATCTTGTCGACACTAATCGGAGGTTGAGGGGGACTAAACCAAACCCAGTTACGAAAAATCCTGGGCTACTCATCAATCGCCCATATAGGATGAATATTAATTATTATCCACTACATACCACAACTTACCCTCATTGCCTTTATTACCTATATCTTCATAACAGCCGCAGCATTCCTCACCCTCAAAACACTCAACACAACTAAAATTAATACACTCTCAACAACCTGATCAAAAAACCCAACTCTAACAGCAATTACCCCACTAATCTTACTATCATTAGGCGGCCTACCACCAATAACAGGATTCGTACCAAAATGACTTATCATTCAAGAATTAGCAAAACAAAACCTCCCCCTCACAGCTACTATCATAATTTTAACCGCCCTACTAAGCCTATATTTTTACTTACGACTATGTTACACAGCAACACTAACCATTAACCCAAACACAATCAACGCAACCACCCCCTGACGAACCAAACCAACCCTAACCCTCCTAACCCTAACCCTAACCCTAACTATAACCCTCGAACTCCTACCCCTAACCCTAACCATCTTAACCCTAACCACCTAAAGGCTTAGGATAGATACATAGACCAAGAGCCTTCAAAGCTCTAAGCAGAAGTGAAAGTCTTCTAGCCTTTGACTAGGACCTACAGATATTACTCCGCATCTTCTAATTGCAAATCAAACATTTTAATTAAACTAAGGCCCCTCTAGATGGGAAGGCCTCGATCCTACAAACTCTTAGTTAACAGCTAAGCGCTCAAGCCAGCGAGCATCCACCTACTTCCCCCGCCTGCCGAGTCCCTAAAGGCGGGGAAAGCCCCGGCAGATTTCTAATCTGCTACTTTAGGTTTGCAGTCTAATATGTGTTACACCACAAGGCCCTGATAAAGAAAGGACTTAAACCTCTATACACGGTGCTACAAACCGCCGCCTAACGCTCGGCCACTCTACCTGTGATAATCACGCGTTGATTCTTCTCTACTAACCACAAAGACATTGGCACCCTTTATCTCGTATTTGGTGCCTGAGCCGGAATAGTTGGAACCGCCCTTAGTCTCCTTATTCGTGCTGAACTCAGCCAACCAGGATCACTTTTAGGGGATGACCAAATTTATAATGTAATCGTAACCGCCCATGCCTTCGTAATGATTTTCTTTATAGTTATACCAATGTTGATCGGGGGGTTTGGAAACTGATTAGTCCCACTAATAATCGGAGCACCAGACATAGCATTCCCACGAATAAACAATATAAGCTTCTGACTTCTCCCCCCATCATTCCTTCTTTTATTAGCCTCCTCTGGTGTTGAAGCTGGAGCCGGAACAGGATGAACAGTATACCCGCCACTCGCGGGCAATCTTGCCCACGCAGGGGCATCAGTAGACCTAACAATTTTTTCACTTCACTTAGCAGGTGTTTCATCAATCTTAGGTGCTATTAATTTTATTACAACAATTATCAACATGAAACCACCAGCCATCACCCAATACCAAACTCCACTATTTGTATGAGCAGTACTAGTTACAGCTGTACTTTTACTCCTATCACTACCTGTATTAGCCGCCGGAATTACAATACTCCTCACAGACCGAAACCTTAACACCACATTCTTCGACCCAGCTGGAGGAGGAGACCCAATTCTATATCAACACTTATTTTGATTTTTTGGTCACCCAGAAGTTTATATTCTTATTCTTCCAGGATTCGGAATTATCTCCCATGTCGTAGCTTACTACGCAGGTAAAAAAGAACCATTTGGGTACATAGGAATAGTCTGAGCTATAATAGCTATCGGCCTTTTAGGGTTCATTGTATGAGCTCACCACATATTTACCGTAGGTATAGACGTAGACACCCGGGCATACTTTACATCGGCAACAATAATTATTGCCATCCCAACAGGCGTAAAAGTATTTAGCTGATTAGCAACACTTCACGGAGGCTCTATTAAATGAGAAACACCAATACTATGAGCACTTGGGTTCATCTTCCTATTTACAGTGGGCGGACTTACAGGAATTATCCTAGCTAACTCCTCATTAGACATCGTACTTCACGACACCTACTATGTCGTTGCACACTTCCACTACGTACTATCAATAGGTGCCGTATTTGCCATTATAGCAGGTTTTGTTCACTGATTCCCACTATTCACAGGATACACCCTAAACAGCGTTTGAACTAAAATTCATTTTGGGGTAATATTTATCGGTGTTAACCTCACATTTTTCCCACAACACTTCCTCGGACTAGCAGGAATGCCACGACGATACTCCGACTACCCAGATGCCTACGCCCTATGAAACACAGTATCATCCATCGGATCATTAGTTTCTTTAGTAGCAGTAATCATATTCCTATTTATTATTTGAGAAGCCTTCGCCGCCAAACGAGAAGTATTATCTATTGAACTAACCGCAACAAACGCAGAATGACTCCATGGCTGCCCACCACCCTACCACACATTTGAAGAACCCGCATTTGTTATAATTCAATCAGACTAACGAGAAAGAAGGGAATTGAACCCCCGTATATCGGTTTCAAGCCAATCACATAACCACTCTGTCACTTTCTTAGAGATATTAGTAAAAAATATTACCCTACCTTGTCAAGGTAGAATTACAGGTTAGAACCCTGTATACCTCTAAATCATGGCACACCCCACCCAACTAGGTTTCCAAGACGCAGCATCACCTGTTATAGAAGAACTTCTCGGCTTTCACGACCATGCCTTAATAATTGTATTTTTAATTAGCACCCTAGTACTCTACATTATTGTTGCAATAGTATCAACAAAACTAACCAATAAGTTTATTTTAGACTCCCAAGAAATCGAAATCGTATGAACTGTCTTACCAGCCATCATCCTAATTTTAATCGCCCTCCCATCCCTACGAATTTTATACCTTATAGACGAGATCAACGACCCACATGTAACAGTAAAAGCCATAGGACATCAATGATACTGAAGTTATGAGTACACAGATTATCAAGACTTAGAATTCGATTCATACATAGTACCAACACAAGACCTACCTCTGGGAGGGTTCCGACTATTAGAAACCGACCACCGAATAGTAGTCCCAAAAGAATCTCCAATTCGCATCCTAGTGTCTGCTGAAGACGTACTTCACTCCTGAGCCATCCCATCCCTAGGCATTAAAATAGATGCAGTACCAGGACGACTTAATCAAGTTACTTTTATTATCCTACGATCTGGGGTATTCTATGGACAATGCTCTGAAATTTGCGGAGCTAACCACAGCTTTATACCAATTGTCATTGAAGCAGTGCCTCTAAAAGATTTTGAATGATGAACTTCACTTTTTCTAGAAGACGCCTCACTAAAAAGCTAAAACCGCACAAGCATTGGCCTTTTAAGCCAAACCTTGGTGATTAACGACCACCTTTAGTGAATATGCCTCAATTGAATCCACTTCCTTGGTTCACAATTTTAATCTTTTCATGAGCTGTTCTCCTCACTTTCACCCCAACCAAAGTTCTAGATCATATCTACCCAAATGAACTCATCTTACTAGACATTAAAAAATACCAAGATCTGAGCTGAACCTGATCATGATAACTAGCCTCTTCGATCAATTTGCAAGCCCTAAACTTATAGGCTTATCATTAATTCTCATCGCACTTATAGTACCATTAATATTTCCAAACTCACTCCCACGATGAACCAACAACCGATTCTTTACAACCCAATCATGGTTGATTAACCGATTCGTAAGCCAATTAATAACACCACTAAATATTAGCGGACATAAGTGAGCTCTCTTATTTACCTCATTAACACTCTACCTTCTCTCAATAAATTTACTTGGACTACTCCCATATACATTTACACCAACAACACAACTATCAATAAACCTAGGATTTGCAGTACCACTATGACTTGCCACAGTAATTGTCGGTATGTTAAACCAACCAACAGCCTCTTTAGGACACCTCCTCCCAGAAGGAACACCAACCCTCCTTATCCCAATTTTAGTAATCATCGAAACAATTAGCCTATTCATTCGACCACTAGCACTAGGAGTACGACTTACAGCCAACCTCACTGCAGGTCATTTATTAATTCACCTTATCTCAACAGCCGTATATACACTACTATTACAAATACCAGTAGTAGCATTCCTAACCTCAACAGTTCTTGTCTTACTTACACTTTTAGAAATCGCAGTAGCAATAATCCAAGCCTACGTCTTTATTCTTTTGTTGAGCCTGTACCTACAAGAAAACATCTAATGGCTCACCAAGCACACGCATACCACATAGTTGACCCAAGCCCATGACCACTAACAGGAGCTATTGGCGCCCTGCTAATAACATCAGGCTTAGCAGTCTGATTCCACTTCCACTCAATAACACTTATTATTCTTGGACTAACTCTACTCATCCTTACGATAATTCAATGATGACGAGATGTAATCCGAGAAGGAACATTTCAAGGCCACCACACCCCACCAGTACAAAAAGGACTCCGATATGGAATAATTCTTTTTATTACTTCTGAGGTATTTTTTTTCCTAGGCTTTTTCTGAGCCTTTTATCACTCAAGCCTAGCCCCCACACCCGAACTAGGAGGGTGCTGACCACCAACAGGAGTTATCACCTTAGACCCATTTGAAGTCCCCCTACTTAACACAGCCGTCCTATTAGCATCTGGAGTGACAGTAACATGAGCCCACCACAGCATCATAGAAGGGGAACGAAAACAAGCCATTCAATCCCTCGCACTAACAATTCTCCTTGGGTTTTACTTTACAGCCCTTCAAGCAATAGAATACTATGAAGCACCATTTACTATTGCAGATGGTGTATACGGCTCAACATTTTTCGTGGCCACAGGATTCCACGGGCTACACGTCATCATTGGATCAACCTTCCTAGCCGTATGCTTATTACGTCAAATCCAATACCATTTTACATCTGAACACCACTTTGGTTTCGAAGCTGCAGCATGATATTGACACTTTGTCGACGTAGTTTGATTGTTCTTATACGTATCAATTTATTGATGAGGCTCATAATCTTTCTAGTAAAAACTTAGTACAAGTGACTTCCAATCACTTAATCCTGGTTAAACTCCAGGGAATGATAATGAACCTAGTCATGACTATTATCACTATTACATTAATCGTACCATCAATCCTAGCGCTTATCTCATTTTGACTACCCCAAATAGACCCAGACACAGAAAAACTATCACCCTACGAGTGCGGATTTGATCCACTAGGATCTGCCCGACTCCCATTTTCACTACAATTTTTTCTAGTAGCAATTCTATTTCTATTATTTGACCTAGAAATTGCTCTTCTCCTCCCCCTCCCATGAGGAAATCAACTCTACAACCCAACCGGAACACTTTTCTGAGCCACAACAATTCTCATTCTACTTACTTTAGGATTAATTTATGAATGAGCCCAAGGAGGTTTAGAGTGGGCAGAATAGAGGGTTAGTCCAAAAAAGACCTCTGATTTCGGCTCAGAAAATTGTGGTTTGACTCCACAACCCCCTTATGACACCAGTACATTTTAGCTTCACATCAGCATTCACCCTAGGCCTAATAGGATTAACATTCAACCGCATACACCTACTCTCCGCACTCCTCTGCTTAGAGGGAATAATACTATCCCTATTTATTGCATTAGCCCTATGAGCACTCCAATTTGAATCAACAGGCTTCTCCTCCACCCCCCTGCTTCTCCTAGCCTTCTCCGCCTGTGAAGCAAGCGCAGGCCTTGCACTACTAGTCGCCACCGCCCGAACCCATGGAACAGACCACCTACAAAACCTCAACCTCCTGCAATGCTAAAAGTATTAATCCCAACAATTATACTATTTCCTACAATTTGACTAACCCCTGCAAAACTTCTCTGAACAACTACAACAATACACAGCTTCCTGATCGCTCTAATTAGCCTTACATGATTTAAATGAACGTCAGAAACCGGATGAACTGCTTCCAATACATATATAGCCACAGACCCACTATCAACCCCCTTTTTAACACTAACATGCTGACTGCTCCCATTAATAATTTTAGCCAGCCAAAACCACATTAACCCAGAACCAATTAGCCGCCAACGCCTATATATTTCACTTCTCACCTCCCTTCAAACCTTCCTAATTATAGCATTTGGCGCCACAGAAATTATCATATTTTACATTATATTTGAAGCCACATTAATTCCAACCTTAATTATTATTACCCGATGAGGAAATCAAGCCGAACGCCTAAATGCAGGAATTTACTTTTTATTCTACACACTTGCAGGTTCTCTACCTCTCTTAATTGCATTACTGCTCCTTCAACAATCCACCGGAACCCTATCTATGTTAATTCTCCAGTACACACAACCACTTGCATTCGACTCTTGAAGCCATAAAATCTGATGAGCCGGCTGTCTAATTGCATTCCTCGTAAAAATACCCCTTTATGGTGTACACCTATGACTACCCAAAGCACATGTTGAAGCCCCAGTAGCAGGGTCAATAGTACTAGCAGCAATTCTCCTAAAACTAGGGGGATACGGCATAATACGAATAATAACTGTACTTGACGCATTTAACAAAGAACTAACTTACCCATTCATTATCTTAGCGTTATGAGGAATTATTATAACCGGGTCAATCTGTCTCCGACAAACTGATTTAAAATCCCTAATCGCTTACTCATCCGTAAGCCACATAGGCCTAGTAGCAGGAGGAATTCTGATTCAAACCCCGTGAGGATTTTCAGGGGCAATTGCCCTAATAATTGCCCACGGATTAACATCCTCAATATTATTCTGCCTAGCCAACACAACATATGAACGAGTCCACAGTCGGACCATAATTCTTATCCGAGGCCTACAAATAATTTTCCCACTAACAGCAACATGATGATTCATTGCTAACCTCGCTAACCTGGCACTCCCCCCTCTACCAAACCTAATTGGAGAACTAACAATCATTACAACAATATTCAACTGATCCATATGAACTATTGCACTTACAGGGGTAGGAACATTAATCACAGCAAGCTACTCCCTATATATGTTCTTAATAACACAACGAGGCCAAATACCAAACCACATCACAAACCTACCACCATACCACACCCGAGAGCACCTATTAATAGCCCTTCACTTAACTCCTATTATCCTTCTTGTAGCAAAACCAGAACTCCTACTAGGATGATGTTATTAGTAAATTTAGTTTAACAAAAACCTTAGATCGTGACTCTAACAATAGGAGTTAAAACCCCCTAATTTACCGAGAAAGACAGAAAATAATAAGTTCTGCTAATACTTATAAACCATGGTTAAACTCCATGGCTTCCTCACCACTTCTAAAGGATAATAGCGTATCCATTGGTCTTAGGAACCAAAAATTCTTGGTGCAAATCCAAGTAGAAGTAATGACACAATTATTAACATCTCTTATAATCTTGTCTATTACAATCCTAATCTACCCACTACTAAAAACACTCAACCCCAAACTAAATAAACCAAACCAACTAGCCACAAACATTAAAACCGCCGTAAGTCACTCATTCTTTATCAGCTTTGCCGCACTCCTAATCTTCCTCGACCAAGGAGTAGAAAGCATTTCCACTAGCTGATATTGAACAAGTATTTACACATTTGATATCTTTGTGGGCTTCAACTTTGACCACTACTCCCTTATCTTCACCCCAATCGCATTATTTGTTGCCTGATCCATTTTAGAATTTGCACTCTGGTACATAGACGCAGACCCAAACAAAGATCGATTCTTTAAATACCTCCTCCTATTTCTTGTAGCCATAATTATCCTAGTCACAGCTAACAACATATTTCAACTATTTATTGGATGAGAAGGAGTGGGAATTATATCATTCCTACTAATTGGATGATGATCTGGACGAGCAGATGCTAACACATCAGCCCTACAAGCCATTATTTACAACCGGGTAGGAGACATTGGCTTCATTATAGCCACTGCATGATTCGCCACACAAATAAACACATGAAATATTCAAGAAATTCTTGTAGAATCCGAAGCACATAACTCAACAATTCCATTAATTGGAATCATCCTAGCAGCTATAGGAAAATCAGCTCAATTTACACTTCACCCATGACTTCCAGCAGCCATAGAAGGCCCAACACCCGTATCTGCCCTACTCCACTCCAGCACCATAGTTGTTGCCGGAATCTTCTTACTAGTTCGCCTTCACCCATTAATTCAACATAGTACCGCAGCTATAGTAGCCTGCACATATCTTGGCTTAGCAACAACACTATTTTCTGCTACCTGCGCCCTAACCCAAAATGATATCAAAAAAATCGTAGCTTTCTCAACATCAAGTCAACTAGGATTAATGATAGTAGCCATCGGACTCAACCAACCCCAACTTGCATTCTTTCATATCTGCACCCACGCCTTTTTCAAGGCCATGTTGTTCTTATGCTCAGGTGTAATTATTCACAAACTAAAAGATGAACAAGATATCCGAAAAATAGGAAACCTAATTGCCCTTATACCAACTACCACAACATACCTATTAATTGGTAATATAGCACTATCAGGTATCCCCTTTCTAGCTGGCTTTTATTCAAAAGATGCTATTCTTGAATCACTAATCACATCAAAACTAAGCGCCGTAATTATCATTCTTACACTTATCGCCACATCATTCACCGCAGCCTATAGTTATCGATTAATATATTATGTAACACTAGGACCAGGATCAATTAATCCTAAAATCCTACCAACCGAAAATACAACAGCAGTACTCAAACCCATTAAACGACTTGCTTGAGGAAGCATTATTATAGGGCTTGTAATCTGACATAATACACTCCCAGAAAAAACGCCAACCCTAACAATACCAATATATCTTAAACTTACAGCCATCGCAGTAATTATTATTGGCTTCCTCACAGCAAAATGAATCGCCATGCTAGACGAAAACCAAATCAAAAGCACACCAATAGCTGTATTATTCTACTCCTTCAGTATACTAGGATACTGCCCAGCACTGATTCATCGACTCTTCCCCAAACTAAAACTAACACTAGGCCACACAATTGGTACAATACTAGACAAAACATGACAAGTCCAATGACTAGCAAAATTACTATCATGAGTTACTCAAACTATTACCTACTTAAACGACGCCCAACAAGCAAAAATCAAAACATACTTAACCATCTTCTCCATCTTCCTAGCCACATCAATCCTAACATACTATACTCTCCTCTAAACTGACCGTAAACTGCCACGCTCTAAACCACGAGTTAGCTCCAACACCACAAACAACGTCAAAAGTAAAACTCAGGCACAAATTACCAACATACCCCCACCAAAAGAATAAACAACAGCCACACCACTCACATCATTACGCAATACAGAAAACTCTTTTAACCCATCAACAACCACTCAATAACCATCATATCACCCCCCTCAAAAAAACCCAGCCACCAAAACAACACCAAATAAATAAACCAAAACATACTCTACAACAGAGCGCCCCCCTCAAGCCTCAGGAAAAGGCTCAGCAGCCAAAGCCGCTGAATAAGCAAACACCACAAGCATTCCCCCAAGATAAATTAAAAAAAGAATAAGAGATAAAAAAGAACCCCCACAGTAAGCTAAAACTCCACACCCCACACCAGCCGTAACTACTAAACCAATAGCCGCAAAATAAGGAGTCGGATTTGAAGCAACTGCAATAAGACCAATAACCAAAATTACTAATAATAAAGACATTATATAAATCATAATTCCTGCTCGGACTCTAACCGAGATCAATGGTTTGAAGAACCATTGTAATTATTTTACTACAGGAACATATTAATGGCAAGCCTACGAAAAACACACCCACTAATTAAAATCGTCAACGATGCACTAATTGACCTACCAACCCCCGCTAACATTTCAGGATGATGAAACTTCGGATCTTTACTAGGACTATGTTTAATTACCCAAATCCTAACAGGATTATTCTTAACTATACACTATACCTCAGACATTTCAACCGCTTTCTCATCAGTAGTTCACATCTGCCGAGATGTAAACTATGGCTGATTAATCCGCAATGTTCACGCCAACGGGGCATCATTCTTTTTTATTTGCCTTTATATTCACATTGCTCGAGGCCTCTATTATGGCTCATACCTAAACAAAGAAACCTGAAACATCGGGGTAGTCCTCTTCCTATTAGTCATAATAGCAGCATTTGTAGGCTACGTCCTCCCATGAGGCCAAATATCATTCTGAGGTGCCACAGTAATTACAAACCTACTATCAGCAGTACCATACCTAGGTGATACACTAGTCCAATGAATCTGAGGGGGCTTCTCCGTAGATAATGCAACACTTACACGATTCCTCGCATTCCACTTCCTCCTACCATTCATTGTTGTAGCTGTAACAGTCCTCCACCTGCTATTCCTTCACGAAACAGGATCAAACAACCCAATCGGCCTTAACCCTAACACAGATAAAATTTCCTTCCACCCCTACTTCTCCTACAAAGACCTTTTAGGATTCTTACTCATATTATTAGGCCTATTAATTCTAGCACTGTTTTCTCCAAACCTTTTAGGAGACCCAGAAAACTTTACCCCAGCCAACCCACTAGTTACACCACCACATATTAAGCCAGAATGATATTTCTTATTTGCCTATGCTATTCTACGCTCTATCCCAAATAAACTAGGAGGAGTCCTCGCACTATTATTTTCTATCTTAGTATTATTTACAGTACCCTTACTTCACACCTCAAAACAACGAGGAATAACATTCCGCCCACTCACCCAGCTCTTTTTTTGAATCCTCGTAGCAGATATAATTATCCTCACATGAATCGGGGGAATACCAGTAGAACACCCATTCATTATTATTGGACAAATCGCATCCGTATTATACTTTTCATTATTCCTAATTTTATTACCCCTAGTAGGATGATTAGAAAACAAGGCACTAAAATAAGCCTGCCGCAGTAGCTTAGTTAAAGCATCGGTCTTGTAAGCCGAATATCGGAGGTTAAATTCCCCCCTACGGCCACAAACCACAACCAGAAAAAAGAGATTTTAACTCTCACCCCTGACTCCCAAAGCCAGGATTCTAAACTAAACTATTTTCTGCAGCCCCATATGTACTAATAAATTAAGTGTGCTTTAAATTTAACTGATTATTTACATATACCATGCTATAACACACATAAATGTACTAATACTATAAATGCACATATTATGTATGTAATAGCACATATTATGTACGCATGAAGTACATACTATGTATAATCACCATCTCACTATTTTAACCATAAAGCAAGTACTAACGTTCAAGAAGATCATTAATAAATAAGACTCACAACAATTTATTTTGTAATAATTATTAATGATAGAATCAAGGACATTTTTAGATAAGGGTTGTTATATATTAATTATTACTGGCATCTGATTCCTACCTCATGAGCATCGCTTTAAGACCCCTCCTAGTGAGTAGTAAACGGCATCTGATTAGCCAATTGTGTCAATCATACAGTCCATTACCCCCCATGCCTAGCATTCTTTTATATGCATGGGATTTCTTTATTTGGTCTCCTTTCAATTTGCATCCAGAGTGCAAATTCAAATGGTAGATAAGGTAGTGCATTTTCCTTGTATGTGATATTATAAATTCATTCTTGGAAGACATAACTTAAGACGCACTAACTTATAATTCAGGTGCATAACATATTCTCTCTTCTTCAACATATTATGATATGCCCCCCTTTGGTTTTTGCGCGACAAACCCCCTTACCCCCTACGCTCTGAGAATCCTGTTATTCTTGCCAAACCCCTAAACTCAAGAAAGGTTCGAGAACGTGCCAGTTAACAAATTGTGATATGAGTCAACTATTGCATATATATATATACATACTAATAATTTTTCATTTTTAACAAAATTTTAATACCTTTTTAACCCAAAGAAAAAATCACTAAAAATTTTAGGCACTAAAAATTCCAATATTTTTTTACTT